TGCGACCTAGGTATTCCGTTTCTGGTTTCCCATACTTTTTGTAAAAAGGCCCCAGTCTTCCGTTTTTCAGCTTTTAAGAAACTCCTGCTCGAGCTCCTCGGCTAACTCTGGTTCTTTCGAAGAAGACCTTGATTTGAAAAGAGAAATCAACACCTTGCTTGATCCATTGAATGATCAAACAATTTTTCTTTGAATACTCAAGGGGGTTTGGAGGACCTGCGAGGGGATCGCAAATCTCACGAATTAATTCAAGAGTAAACGTATGCGGTGGCTCCTAAACGCACTTCTCTCCTACATCTGATCGCAACCAGGTACGTCTGGTCATTTTCTTAATAGCAAGGGGCGGAGGGGTACCATTTCTTTTCTCTGTCCCGCTATACAGGGCTTGATGTACAGTTTCCTCTTTTTCTTGCATTTATGTTGATTTGCCTATTGTCACTTTCTGGTGCTGTGACTTCTGTAAGCCCTCCTTCACTTCAGATGAAGCGGCTAAAGCGCGAGTCTCTACTGCTCCGAAAACTCAGGATTCAGAGAGGTAGACAGGAAATGGGGTCTCACAGAGTCCTCTAGTTCCGGCCCTCCTACTTAGTTCCTACGGACGTTAGAAGCGTTGACGATCTTTTTTCCTTTCTTTGTGGATATGACTACTATTTAGCTGTGCTTGATTAGTCCTCGCATGACTCTTCTTCACACTGATTTCAATCCGATTCGTCGACTCTATTCTATTGGCCGGATATCAATACCGTCTACTGATCATGGAAGCTAGTGTGGCCAATGCGTCAGCAAACTTATTCTTCGTCCTCGACATATAATTGAAGGTAATCCGTCTGAACTTTAGGCGGATATCTTCCAGATACTGATGGTAGGGAATGAGCTTCTGATCTTTGGTTTTCCAATCACCAGTTGTCTGAAAGATGATAAGTGACGAATCTCCATATACATCAATCTCCTTGATTCTCAACTCGAGGGCGCGAAGCGCCTGTGATACACGCAGAATATTCTGCGATATTGTTTGTTTGTGCAAAAGAATCTCAACTTGACAGCTATGGGAATATGGGCTGGGCTCCTTTTGGCGAGCTTTAAGATAGCAAGCATGTAGAAAGGGGCTGCTTCCAACTCCATTTCCGTTCTGATTTACTGCACCGTCAAAGAACATTTGCCAATCATGAGGAGTTTCGTCTTCTTCTTCGCCTACCGCAAATAGAATAGCTTCGCCCGGGAAATTCGTCCCCTTACTAAAAAAATCAAGCTTATAGTCAGGCACGGGATGGGATGATCCGCAGGTGGTCTGCTATTGCCTGCCTCTTGCCTTTCTCATTTAGGGCTTCCGGGTGACGTACACAATATAGAACTCTGAGAGTAACATCTGCCACCTTGCTGTACGGCCCGTGAGGGCTGGCTTTTCAAAGAGATACTTCAGCGGGTCCACCCTTGCAATCAGCATGGTCGTATAGTTCAACATGTAGTGGCGTAGGCGTTGCGAGGCCCGTGTAAGAGCACAACAGGTCTTTTCTAGAACCGTATACCTTGTCTCATAATCAGTGAACTTCTTGCTGAGATAGTATAAGGCTCTTTCCTTCCTACCCGTTTCATCGTGCTGACCAAGGACACAACTCATGGATGCTTCCATTACTGACAGATACATCAGGAGAGGTCGACAGGCGTTGGCGGTGCCTGGATGGGAGGATTGAGTAGATATTTCTTAACTTTGTCAAACGCCTTTTGGCAATCCTCGTTCCTTGTGTCTATCTTTTCTGAAAGGCGGGGTATTCTTTCTGAGCAGTTTAAAGATCGGCTCACAGATGGGTGTGAGCTGGGCAATGAACCTGCTGATGTATTGTAGCCTGCCCCAAAAAGCCCTGATTTCTTTCTCTGTCTTTGGTACCGGCATGTCGATAATTGCTTTGCCTTTTGCAGGTCGACTTCGATTTCTCTTCTGCTGACAATGAACCCGAGTAGCTTACCTGACAAAGCACCAAACCCCCTCCCGGCTTTCTTTTTCGGATGAAGACGAAGACTGTATTTCCGAAATCTGTCAAACACTTTCTTCAAATTCACCGTCTTCTTAAGCCCAAGACTTGGCGATCATGTCATCGACATAGACCTCCATTTCCTTGTGAATCATATCATGAAACAGCGCAGTCATGGCTCGCTGGTACGTCGCCCCGGCATTCTTTAGACCAAACGGCATCACCTTGTAACAGAACGTGCCCTCCTATCCGATATTGTGATAAACGCTCTGTCTTCCTCGGCCATCTTGATCTGGTTATATCAAGAGAAAGCATCCATAAAGGACAGCATCCCATGTCCAGCGGTGTTGTCCACCAGAACATCGATGTGAGGAAGAGGAAAAAAAGATTTTCGGCTTGCCTTGTTTAGGGTCTTTTGACTCACGGAACCAGCTTTCTGAGGGAAAAACCGTTCTCGAAAAGCGTGACCATCCAGTTGAATCTCGTTACCCTCCCGTGTGGTTATGGGGGCGCGCCCACTTTCCACTATT